TCGATGTCTCTAGTAAACCAAAGTCATCGTTTAATAGCTATTCTGCTTCAATCTCCCCTATACAACCAAAAAATTGAAGATTTAGTTACGATTAGAAAAAAAGAAATAAATTTTCTTCATCCATAGATCCTTTTACTCATTCAATTGGAAGTATTGATCCAATTCAATAAAATTTTGTTTCGTAATTTCATAATCCAACTTTTCAATTTCTAATTGACCCTTGGATAAAAAGCACGAGAATGTATATTCTTCCTCGAATCTGTCATTGAGAGGTAAAGAATTAAATCCTTTTAAGAAATAAAGTTTTTCATCGGAATATGAAGAAAACCGAAAGACCCCTTAACTATTAAAGGGACTAATAAAACGAATCACACTTTTACCACTAAACTATACCCGCTACAATGCAATTATTGTATATAAATGGATCTTTTGTCGAATCGGACGTAATTAATACAGGATCAGACAAGAATCATGAAAATTTGAGTGTTGACATGTTTTGTTGGGGGACTTAATGAGATTAAGAAACGGGTGCTCATTTAAATAACAAGCCTTTCTTTTGCTGAAGGAGTTTTGACAGATACGGCTCAACAAAACCACTTAAGTCATAACATCAAAATGCATTGTCCAAGAATCCATAGTTCGATTTTTTTCAACTTTCCCATTCGTTCAAGTAAGGAAAAGATTTTCTCAAAAGAGAGGAAGAGTTTTCATCTTATTATTATTTTTGATTTTTTGATTCCAGTGTTTTTATTCTAGTACTGTAAATAAAAATACAGTAAATCAAAAATAAAAAAAGAAAGAATACTAAGAAATAATAAGAAATGACACTTTGATCCTATATCATAGGAATGGAAATAATCCTTCTTCTGATTGTTGTTGTTTCAATACCAAGCATTATGTTTTCAATTCAGATAAAATATTTTATCTATGATTCGTTGGAACAAAAAAAAGGCCCGGCTAGGTACTGACCCGGCCAGGCCGTGGGAATAAAAAAAAAAGCCCTTTCGGACGAAATCAATGAGTTATTCTTTCTTTTTTTATCTCTTTCGAGCCCGTACTTTAGAGTTGGAATTGCTGATAAAAGTTATATATATCTATATATATAATTATAATAAAGAATAAAGAGATAGGGCGTTTTTTCAATCCTTACTTTATGTGTAATGTAACTGTAATATAGTAATTATCCTTTTTCAATTGGGGGAGATGGCTGAGTGGACTAAAGCGTCGGATTGCTAATCCGTTGTACGAGTTATTCGTACCGAGGGTTCGAATCCCTCTCTTTCCGTTTCCATTGATCACTTGATATTTTATTTATCTTTCGAATTGATCGAACTTTTTTTGATTTTTTTCAAATGAAAGGTGTGGAATAGAGAAAATCCTAAGAAAATGAAAAAAATAAAGCAAGGAAAAGCCTTATTTTTTTATCCTATTTTTATTCTTCACGTCCAGGATTACGTCCTGGATCATTAGATAGGAATCCGAAGATGAAGAGAGAAACAAAGAATATCACTACTGTGTAAACGAAGAGTTTGAGAGTAAGCATTACACAATCTCCAAGAGCATTTTTGGGGAAAAGAAGAGAATAGATTTTCCGTTTTTATACCACATATCCTATTTTGACACCAAGAAATGAAGTGCTTTTTAGAAAGATTTTTTCATTACCAAAAATTTCTTTAATACCCACAGTATCTAATTGTGGGGTAACTTAATAGGGTCTTTCACGAGAAAAGAAAAAAGGTCATAATGAGGAAATAGGGTGATCCAGATTTCTCGAGGCTATCCCAGAATTTTAATGTTTGAATCGAAGGTTCATACTGTAAGACTTATCTGATCTTATCAATTGTTATAATTTTTTTTCTTGAATAAATCATCAATTTTGTAGGACAGTATTCAAAATCTCATCGAAAACTTACAGCAGCTTGCCAAACAAAGGCTAAGAGAAAAAACAACAAAGGTATGACTGGCATAAAATCTACAATTGGATTTAAAAAAGCGTAAGCCTCGGGTAATTTGGCAAAGAAAAAACTACTCGAATAAAGGGCAGAATTAAGACAGATACCGATCAAACTAAAAATATTAAGCATAACAAAGATTTTTTTCTTGGAGATAATTGCATTTTGATTGAGTTATTGATATCTTAGTGATATAAGGCAAAAAATAATGAAGAAAGTAAAGTAGACCAAAAAATCCTTTGAACTCACTCACCCAATCAAAAATCCTTCAATTCTCAAAAGAGAATAGAAGAAATCATACTTTTATACAATATCTTATATCTTAATTAAATTATATGTAATGATCAATCAATTCCCGGTTAATTCTATATCTACACGTGACAAAATCCTATCAACAATATATTCCATATATATTTATTTGCACTGGAATTGACGAACAACCAAGACTAATATTAGTCTTTATTCGTGCAGAATAGAAATCTAAATGGGGCGTGGCCAAGTGGTAAGGCAACGGGTTTTGGTCCCGCTATTCGGAGGTTCGAATCCTTCCGTCCCAGAGCACCCATTATATCAGAAAACAGATTGTTTTTTTGAACAACCCTCTGTTTAAGAGTGTACTATTGGATAGAATGTGATTCTTGTTTCTAATTTTTATTGATTCTTCTCTGAATCATATTTTTTCACAACCTGAATTGCGTTCGAATGATACGCAGATGTAACTTAATTTATTTGTTATCCAGGTAATATGGGAACATAGATCATAATAGTTTGAATAAAAAAGTAGGACGGCCTTTCATTGTATACCTGTCCCTCTGATATTCATATTGAAGTTAATTACTTAGAAAAAAGTTAGGTGCCATGAATTTTCAATGATATGATGCTGAAATACGAAAAAAAGTCCCTATATTCCCTATCTTTTATTCTCTTTTCTTTAAACTTAAACGAGGTAGCCAAATTATTAATTTTTTTGCGGATTGTTGAATTCTAAACAAGAGGGGTTTCTTGGTACTAATTGAATTCAATCAACGGGATTAAGCCACCGGGTGTTGGGGTAAAAAAAAAAAAATAGGAACGGCGACTTAATCTGGACCGATTTTGTTTGGCTTTGTACCTATACTAGCTCCTCTAGCATCCCGCAGAAGAGGATCCTTTTTTTTTATGATTGATCATCCCCAGCATCCCCATAGAATGGGGGGGATAGAACTTAATCAGCAACGAAAGGTATCAATTTGAATCTCTGTATCTGTATGAATCTCATTAACAAACGATCGAGTAAATTACATATGTAACAGATCTTATTTTCTTTGAACCTCCTTTTTAGGCATTTTTTTTTTATTTTATGAAAATAGTTGTAAATCGCTGTAACATTTGAGGCGGGGGGTCATTCATACATTCTATTTAATTTTATTTATTTTATGGAAAGGTTACAGAAAACTTACTGAATCTCAAGTAAAATACTATGTATGTATTGTTATCGTTCTATTTCAGTAACAACGGCGTTTCTTTTTTTTTCTGAAAAAGATTTGTGATCCCTGATGGGGATTAAAAAAAACTCATTTATTCGTGTTAATAAAAAAAAAAAAAATAAATCTTGCATTTATAAATTTTATAAATATGGGGATTAATTAATTATTGCTGAGACTTTTTCAGAAACTATCTACCCATCCGTAGCCATATAGAAGGACAAAAGTATAAATTACTATTTACCATCAGAACCAATGACTATTCATGATTCCATAATTGAATCAATTACATACTGGTTCCAAACTAGAGGGATGTTATGGTAAAACTTCGTTTGAAACGATGTGGTAGAAAGCAACGTGCGACTTGAAGGACATGATCAGCTGTGGATGTAAGAATCCACCATTTTATTAGGAATGAAAGTGCTCTTGGCTCGACATCCTTTGTTCTGTTCAACTAGAACCCCCAGTGTTTTGTTGGGTTGTAATGTAAATAGTACATGATGGAGCTCGAGTAGAAAGTATTGATTCATTTCTCAAGGGCAAGGGTCTAGGGTTAGTGCCAATGAATAAGTTGGAACAACTTCGTAAGTATATCTTCGATATAGAAATATATAAATAGAAAGGATTCAATTTGAGAAAGTTTCCAATAAAAAAAAGTAAAATATTTTGGACTTGGTAAAACTGTTTCGATCAAAAGTGTAACACGCGGGAATCAACCGTTCTTATGATTCTTTGATAGAAAGAAATCACAAAAAAAGGTATGTTGCTGCCATTTTGAAAGGATTAAGGATCACCGAAGTAATGTCTAAACCCAATGATTCAAAGAAAAGATAAAGGATCCTGGAACAAGGAAACACCCTTTTCGATTGTCTCAACAACTAAAGCAGAATGAAGAAGAAAAACAGATTCTAAACGAGACAAAAAGGGGGTTAGAGACCACTCAATAAATGAAATGCTGAAGGGTTTTCTTTGAGCTATTTGAGAGTTATCCAACTTGAGTTATGAGTACAATTTTTTTAGGAAAGAAAAAGGACTTAAATCATAGTCTAATTGATTTGATGATTTTATAGATCTAGTTGCCATTATAATTCTATACATAGACATAACTTCAAATAATTTTTTCTTGAGCCGTACGAGGAGAAAACTTCTTATACGTTTCTAGGGGGGGGTATTGTTCATCTACATCTATCCCAATGAGCCGTCTATCGAATCGTTGCAATTGATGTTCGATCCCGAAGAGAAGGAAGAGCTCTTCGGAAAGTTGGTTTTTATGATCCGATAAAGAATCAAACTTATTCAAATGTTCCTGCTATTCTATATTTCCTTGAAAAAGGCGCTCAACCTACAGGAACTGTTCATGATATTTCAAAGAAGGCAGCGGTTTTTAAGGAACTTCGCTTTAATCAAACGAAATCCAATTAATGAAATAAAAAAAGTGTGGGGATGACTCGTATATCGTATATATTATAACTTTTTCTATACTATTCCTCCTTCTCTTACTGTATTCATACCTAGTTATTATTGTTCCCATAGAATCCCATGTTATATAACGCCCAAAATAAATATAAGATGGATATTAAAAAAA